GCTCGAATCTTTAATATTCTCTTATTTATCACTTGTGTATACTATTTAGGCAGAATGCCTTTCCCTATTATTACTAAAAAACTCAAGGAAACCTCAGCAACGAGGACGAGGGAACGCGAGGAAAATGAGGAAGAAAGCGACATAGAAACAACTTCGGAACGAAAAGAAACTAAACAGGACGAAGAGGGATCCGCTGAGGAAAACCTTTCTTTTGGGTCCGAAGAAAAAGAAGATAAAAATCTTTTTTGGTTTGAAAAACCGCTTGTCACTTTTCTTTTCGACTGTAAACGATGGAATCGTCCATTTCGATATATAAAAAATGATCGATTTGAAAATGCTGTACGAAATGAGATGTCACAATATTTTTTTTATACATGTCCAAGTGATGGAAAACAAAGAATATCTTTTACATATCCGCCGAGTTTAGCAACTTTTTCAGAAATGATAGAACGAAAGATATCTTTGTACACGACCGAAAAACTATCCCACGAGGATAATTATTGGGTTTATACTAATGAACAAAAAAAGCACACCTTGAGCAATGAATTAATAAATCGAATAAAAACTCTAGAAAAAAAAACAGGATCCCTTGTTCTAGATGTGCTAGAGAAAAGAATCAGATTATGCAATGATGAAAATGAAAAGGAATGCTTGCCTAAAATGTACGATCCTTTTTTAAACGGACCATATCGCGGAAAAATCACAAAATTATATTCACGTTCAATCAGGAATGATTTAATAACTTCTACAGATGCAGAGGAGTCCATAGAAATAGTCTGGATAAATAAAATTCACGGCCTACTTCCTAATGATTCAAAAAAAAAAGAATTTGAATATCAAAAGAATCTCTTTGATGGAGAATTTTTATCAACAAATATTGGTCATTCCTTAACCTCAATCGACGAAGTCCCATTTGAATCCCCACCCAGTCTTAATTTGAAAAAATTGTCTTTATTGGCAGAAGAAAAAAGAATTGATTCAGAAAAGCAAGCAAAATGTTTGCAATTGATATTCGATGTAGTTACAACTGATCACAATGATCAAACAATTAGAAATCAAAATAATAAATTTTTTTTTCCTGAACCTGAAATAGAAGAAATCAGAAAAGAGGTTCCTCGATGGTCATACAAATTGACCGACGATTTAGAAGAACAAGAGGAAGAAAATGAAGAAGAATCAACGGAAGATCATGAAATTCGTTCAAGAAAAGCCAAACGTGTTGTAATTTATACTGATAAGGACGAAATTGCCAATACTATTAGTGATACTAGTGATAGTGATCAAGCAGACGAGGTGTCTTTGATACGTTACTCACAACAATCGGATTTTCGTCGGGATATAATCAAAGGATCCATGCGTGCTCAAAGACGTAAAACAGTTACTTGGGAAATGTTTCAAGCAAATGTGCATTCGCCACTTTTTTTGGATCAAATAGACAAAACATTTTTTCTCTCTTTTGACATCTCCGAAATGATGAATCTCATTTTTAGGGATTGGGTGGATAGAGAATCGGAATTTCAAATTATTGATTCTGAGGAGGAGGAGGAAAACAAGGAAGAAGAAGAGGAAAATGAACGTATAGCAATATCAGAAATTTGGGATAGCATTATACTTGCTCAAGCAATAAGAGGTTCGATGTTAGTAACCCAATCGATTCTTAGAAAATACATTGTATTGCCTTCGTTGATAATAGCTAAAAATGTCGGCCGTATGTTATTATTCCAATTCCCCGAGTGGTACGAGGATTTGAAAGATTGGAATAGAGAAATGCATATTAAATGCACCTATAATGGTGTTCAATTATCAGAAACAGAATTTCCACAAGATTGGTTAACGGATGGTATTCAGATAAAAATTCTATTTCCTTTCCGTCTGAAACCTTGGCGAAAATCTAAAGTACGATCCCATCATAGGGATACAATGAAAAAAGGGAGGAAAAAGCACCATTTTTGTTTTTTAACAGTCTGGGGAAGAGAAGCGGAACTCCCTTTCGGTTCTCCTCGAAAACAACCTTCTTTTTTTGAACCTATTTTTAAAGAGTTAAAAAAAAAAAAGAGAAAAGTGGAAAAAACAATTTCTCTTTCTATAGTTCTAAGAGTTTCTAAAAAAATGATAAAATGGTTTTTAAGGATTTCAAAAGAAAAAATAAAATGGGTTAACAAAAAAGTTCTAGTTATAAAACGAATAACGAAAGAACTTGAAAAAAGAAACCCAATTTTTTTATTTGGATTTGGAAAAGTAAAAATAGGTGAATCGGACGAAAATAGAAAAGATTCTATAATCAGTAATAAGATTACCGACGAATCAACCATTCGAATTCGATCCACGAATTGGACAAAACGTTCACTTATAGAAAAAAAAATAAAAGGTCTTACTGATAGGACAACCACAATCAGGAATCAAATAGAACAAATCACAAAAGACAAGAAAAAAATAATTCTAACTCCAGATATAAGTATTAGCTCTAACAAGACAAATTCTGCTGATAAAAATTCAGAATTGCAAAAACATATTTGGCAAATATTCAAAAGAAAGAGTACCCGATTAATACGTAAATTATACTACTTTCTCAAATATTTCATTGAAAAAATATACAGCGATATCCTTCTATGTACCATTAACATTCTTAGGACCAATGCACAACTTTTCCTTGAATCAACAAAAAAAATGATCAATAAATTCTTTTACCACGATGAAACAAATCAAAAAGGGATTGATCAAACAAATAAAAATACAATTCATTTTATTTCGACAATGAAAAAGTCGATTTCTAATATTAATAATAATAAGAATTCAAACATTTATTATGACTTATCCTTTTTATCACAAGCATATGTATTTTATACATTATCACAAGTTCAAGTTAATAACAAAGATTACTTGAAATCTGTACTTCAATATCAAGGAATCCGTCTTTTTCTTAAAGATAGAATCAAAGATTTTTGTGGGACACGAGGCCTATTTGATTCCAAACCAAAGCATAAGAAAGCTTATAAGTCTGGAATGAATAAATGGAAAAACTGGTTAAAGAATCATTATCAATACAATTTATCTCAATCTCAATGGTCTCAATTAGTACCACAAAAATGGAGAAATAGAGTCAATCAACGTTGTACAACTCAAAAAAAAAACTCAATAATATTTGATTCATATAAAAAAAACCAATTAATTCATTACGTGAAACAAAATTATTACGGAATAGACTCATGGACAGGACAAAAAGAAAAATTAAAAAAAAACTACAAATATGATCTTCTAGCACATAAATATGTGAATTATGAGAATGGAGGGGACTCATATATTTATGCATCGCCATCACAAGTAAACAGAGACCAAAAAATTCCATATAATTTCAATACACAGAAAACACAGAAACCCGAATCATTTTATGTACTAGTAGATATAGATATTAGTGATTATCTAGGAGAAGAATCTAGTCAAAAAAATCTAGATAGAAAATACTTTGATTGTAGAATTCTCCGGTTTTATTTTAGAAAAAATATCGATATTGATGCCTGGACTAATATGCATATTGGTACCAAGATTAATAAAAATACTAAAGCTGGAACTAATAATTATCAAAAAATTTATAACAAAAATATTTATCCTCTCACGATTCATCAAAAAACAAAACCATTTAATAAAAGAAAAAAACTTTTTGATTGGATGGGAATGAATAAAGAAAGGCTATATCGTCCTATATTAAATCTGGAATCTTGGTTCTTCTCAGAATTTGGACTACTTTATGATGCATATAAGCTTAAACCATGGATTATACCAATTAAATTTCTTCTTTTAAACATTCATAGAGATAAGAATATTAGTCAAAATGAGAACATCAACGGAAATCAAAAAAAGGATCTTAATCTACGATCTAATAAAGAAGAATATCTTGAATTAGAAAATTGGAACCAACAAGAAAAAAAACAAAATCAAAGAGATCTTGGATTAGATATACAACAAGATACACAAAAACAAAAGAAAAAAGAAGATGTTGAAAAAAATGACACAGAATCAACCATTAAAAAACGTAGAAAGAAAAAACAATTCAAGAGTAAGAAGGAAGCAGAACTAGAATTTTTCCTGAAAAAATATTTAATTTTTCAATTAAGATGGGATGATCCTTTGAATCAAGGAATGATCAACAATATCAAGGTATATTGTTTACTACTTAGACTTATAAATATAAGTAAAATGAGTAAAATGGCTATATCCTCAATTCGAAGAGGAGAGATGCGTCTAGATGTAATGTTGATTCAAGAAGATCTATCTCTTACAGAATTGATAAAAGGGGGAATATTTATCATTGAACCAGTTCGTCTCTCTAAAAAATGGGATGAAGAATTTATTATATATCAAACCATAGTTATTTCATTGATCAATAAGAGTAAACAACAAACTGAAACTGATAAAAGATATATAAAAGAAAAATATCTTGATGAGAGTCCTTTTGAGAAATCCATTTCACAACATAGCACTATGCTTGTGAGTGAAGATAAAAATAATTTTGTGAGTGAAGATAAAAATAATTATGATTTATTTGTTCCTGAAAATATTCTATCTACTAGACGTCGTAGAGAGTTGAGAATCCTAATTTGTTTCAATTCCTGGAAGAGGAATGTTGTAGATGTAGATAGAAATCTAATATTTTTCAATGAAAACAACATAAGAAACTGTGGACAGTTTTTGAAAAAGGACAAGCATTTTAACACAAATGCAAATAAAAACAAATTAATTAAATTAAAATTATTTCTTTGGCCCAATTATCGATTAGAAGATTTAGCTTGTATGAATCGGTATTGGTTTGATACCAATAATGGTAGTCGTTTCAGTATGTTAAGAATACAGATGTATCCACAATACACTTCAGAATTAATTGATAATATATTTAAATAGTATATTTTAAATATACTATTTAAATACACAAAAAATCAAATGAAAAATAATGGTAAATGTAAATAGTAAATATATACTTTATACTTTAACTTAAATATATATTAACTTAAATATACTTAAATATATATATTAACTTAAATTTAAATATATACTTATTAAATACACTTAATACTTAATAAAAATATATGATTAAAAATAAAAATATATGATTAAAATTATTGTATATCTACATATACATATATATATAAATATATGTACATATAAATATATAATTAATATATATATATTAATATATAATTAATATATATATATTAATATATATTGTATTAATATATATTGAAATATTTGTGTAATGTAATTAGAATTGTATGTGTAATGTAATTAGAATTGTAATTGTGTAATGCAATTAGAATTGTATGTGTAATGTAATTAGAATTATAATTGTGTAATGTAATTAGAATTATAATTGTGTAATGTAATTAGAATTGTATGTGTAATGTAATTAGAATTGTATGTGTAATGTAATTAGAATTGTAATTAGAATATATAAAATTAATTAGAATATATAAAAAATATATAAATATATATAAAATAAATATATAAATATATATAAAACAAACATTATGTATGTGTAATATATATTTTGTAATATATATTTATTTATTAATATTTAATTATTATATAATTATATAATTTAATAATTATATAATTTAATTATTATATAATTATATAATAGATAAAATAATAGATAAAAATATATATATATATATTCTATCCCTTTGGTGAGTGCAGAAATATATTACACCTTTCTATCCAAATCAAATTAATAAATAAATAATTCAAATTTGATTTGGATAGAAAAAATAGTATCGTATATACAAGAGTAAGAGGAAACCATTTTTGTGTCTACCAAAAAATGACCAACATTATTATTTCTGATCAGTAAAATTAAAAAAAAAAAATGGAAAAATTTTATATGGTCAAAAATTCATTTATCTCAATTATTTCACAAGAACAAGAAGAAAAAGAAGAAAATAAGGGGTCTGTCGAATTTCAAGTATTCAGTTTCACCAATAAGATACGGAGACTTACTTCACATTTGAAATTGCATAAAAAAGATTTTTTATCCCAGAGGGGTTTACAAATAATTCTGGGAAAACGTCAACGGCTGTTGGCGTATTTGTCAAAGAAAAATAGAGTACGTTATAAGAAATTAATTGGTCAGTTGGATATTCGAGAGCCAAAACTCGTTAATTCAACAAAAACTCATTAATTCAAAGATTTGTTTGAACCATTTTTTTTAGATTTTCATATTTTGTTTGATTTTGACCGAACCTCATTTTGAAAAATTCATAAAAATTCATAGAATAATGAATTGGGGAAAAAAGATATGACTGTACAGGCTACAAGAAAAAATCTTATGATAGTCAATATGGGTCCTCACCACCCATCAATGCATGGTGTTCTTCGACTGATCGTTACTCTTGATGGTGAAGATGTTATTGACTGTGAACCCATACTAGGTTATTTACACAGAGGGATGGAAAAAATTGCGGAAAACCGAACAATTGTACAATATTTGCCTTATGTAACGCGTTGGGATTATCTAGCTACTATGTTCACAGAAGCAATAACAGTAAATGCACCAGAACAATTGGGAAATATTCAAGTACCTCAAAGAGCCAGCTATATCAGAGTAATTATGCTAGAGCTGAGTCGTATAGCTTCTCATTTGTTATGGCTTGGTCCCTTTATGGCGGATATTGGTGCACAGACTCCCTTTTTCTATATTTTCAGAGAGAGGGAATTGATATATGATCTATTTGAAGCTGCCACAGGTATGCGAATGATGCATAATTATTTCCGTATCGGAGGAGTAGCTGCTGATTTACCTCATGGCTGGATAGATAAATGTTTGGATTTTTGCGATTATTTTTTAACAGGAGTTGACGAATATCAAAAACTTATTACGCGAAATCCCATTTTTTTGGAAAGAGTTGAGGGAGTAGGCATTATTGGGGGAGAGGAAGCAATAAATTGGGGCTTATCGGGACCAATGTTACGAGCTTCCGGAATCCAATGGGATCTTCGTAAAGTTGATCAATATGAGTGTTACAATGAATTCGATTGGGAAATCCAATGGCAAAAAGAAGGAGACTCATTAGCTCGTTATTTAGTACGAATCGGTGAAATGACGGAATCCATAAAAATTATTCAACAGGCTCTAGAAGGAATTCCGGGGGGACCCTATGAAAATTTAGAAGTCCGACGCTTTGATAGAGCAAAAGATTCCGAATGGAATGATTTTGAATATAGATTCATTAGTAAAAAACCTTCACCCAATTTTGAATTGTCAAAACAAGAACTTTACGTCAGAGTAGAAGCCCCAAAAGGGGAATTAGGCATTTTTCTTATAGGAGATCAGAGTGTTTTCCCCTGGAGATGGAAAATTCGTCCGCCGGGTTTCATCAATTTGCAAATTTTGCCTCAGCTAGTTAAAAGAATGAAATTGGCTGATATCATGACGATACTAGGTAGTATAGATATTATTATGGGAGAAGTTGATCGTTGAAATGATAATTGATATAACAGAAGTACAAACTATCAATTCTTTTTCTGGATCGGAATTCTTAAAAGAGGTTTATGAACTTATATGGCTCTTTGTCCCTATTTTTATCCTGATATTTGGAATCATAATAGGTGTACTAGTAATTGTGTGGTTAGAAAGAGAAATATCCGCAGGGATACAACAACGTATTGGACCTGAATATGCCGGTCCGTTAGGAATTCTTCAAGCTTTAGCGGATGGTACCAAGCTACTTTTTAAAGAGGACCTCCTACCGTCTAGAGGGGATAGTCGTTTGTTCAGTGCCGGGCCAACAATAGCGGTTGTATCTATTTTACTAAGTTATTTAGTAATTCCTTTTGGGTATCACCTTGTTCTAGCCGATCTCAGTATAGGTGTTTTCTTATGGATTGCCATTTCAAGTATTGCTCCTATTGGACTTCTTATGTCAGGATATGGGTCGAATAATAAATATTCTTTTTCAGGTGGTTTACGAGCTGCTGCTCAATCCATTAGTTATGAAATACCATTAACTCCATGTGTGTTATCAATATCTCTACGTGTGATTCGTTAGAACATGAACTTTTCTTTATTTTTAGGAAATGGATTAAATGTGTTGAATAGATATAGTTATTTTTTTATTCATCATTCAGATTTAGGTCAATGGGTTAAACTAGATAGTCATATGAGTGAAACAAAACAGCTTACAAATTCGCAGTAAGAAAATGCATTCTCATTCCCTATGTACAAGAGTAAAGTGGAAGTAAACATAAGCAGTGTAAACCGTTTACCCCAAGATTGAAATTGTTTGATTAGTCTTCATGTCTTGAAGCGGGTACAAAGGATCAACTGTATGGAGTTTCAACTATAGTCTTGTACGTATTACCATATGGGAGATCGATCAAAATGAGTAGACAAGTAGGAACACCAAGATACACAAAAGATTAGTAATAGAGATAATGTAAAGTCTCAAAAGAGGCATTTACGCATAAAATGAATCAAAATAAGGGCTTTAAGTTGGTAGAAATGATAAAGCAGTACTTCCTTATAGGATTCCAATCTAGAGTATGCTCCTATTCACTGATTAAAGAAACGACTATCCAGAACGAATTAATCCTCTTTTTCGGAGTACCCCCCCTCTCTTCTGAGAAACAAGAACAGGAACAAAAGAAACAGAATGCAATATCAATATATGGAATGGGAAAATAACTGAATAATAAAATTTTTTTAGTTATTCTTTCTTTACTGTATCCATGCATATGCAATTCTTACGAAAATTCATGAATTAGTGGCTAATTCTTTCTTTTTCGTAATCTAATAAAAAAAGATGGGGCGAGCTGTTTATTTCTATTTACAAAAATGAGTATTTTATTATTGAAGTAATAAATTATTACTGAACAAAGAAAATTTCTTTTTAAGAGAATGAGATTAATTCAAAAGCGCTTTTTTCTAGCAAACAGAATTACCTCGGTCTAATTTTGGACTCTCTCTCCAATCTATCTTTATTCTATTTATCCCAAATAGATAATTAATGTTAATACCGAACTAGTCCTTATATTTGTTTGTGGCCGTAGAGGAGCCGTATGAAACTGAGGTTTCATGTACGGTTCTGGAATAGCGACGGAAACTGTGATGTTATCGCCGACTATAATTATCTAATAGTTCAAGTACAGTTGATATAGTTGAGGCACAGTCAAAATATGGTTTTTGGGGGTGGAATCTGTGGCGTCAGCCTATAGGATTTATAGTTTTTTTAATTTCTTCTCTAGCAGAATGTGAGAGATTACCTTTTGATTTACCAGAAGCAGAGGAGGAATTAGTAGCAGGTTATCAAACCGAATATTCAGGTATCAAATACGGTTTGTTTTACGTCGCCTCTTATCTAAATTTATTAGTTTCTTCATTATTTGTAACAGTTCTTTACTTAGGGGGGTGGAATTTATCTCTTCCGTACATATTTATTCCTGAATTTTTTGGAATAAATAAAATAGGTAAAATAGGGGGGATCTTTGGAATGACAATTGGTATCTTCATTACATTAGCTAAAGTCTATTTGTTCCTGTTTATTCCTATCACAACAAGATGGACTTTGCCTAGGATGAGAATGGACCAACTATTAAATCTTGGATGGAAATTTCTTTTACCTATTTCTCTAGGTAATCTATTATTGACAACTTCTTTCCAACTTGTTTCACTATAAATAACAGAATACAATAACGCTATTCTAGATTCATAACCTCTTCAATCAAACAAGAGAAAGAAATTAAAATTTCTTTATTTCATTGATATATACGATATGTTTCCTATGCTGACTGGATTCATGAATTATGGTCAACAAACAGTACGAGCTGCAAGGTATATTGGTCAAGGTTTTATAATTACCTTATCTCATGCAAATCGTTTACCCGTAACTATTCAATATCCTTATGAAAAATCAATCACATCGGAGCGTTTCCGGGGTCGAATCCATTTTGAATTCGATAAATGTATTGCTTGTGAAGTATGTGTTCGTGTATGCCCTATAGATCTACCCGTTGTAGATTGGAGATTGGAAGCAGATATTAAAAAGAAACAATTGCTTAATTATAGTATTGATTTTGGGGTCTGTATATTTTGTGGTAACTGTGTTGAGTATTGTCCAACAAACTGTTTATCAATGACTGAAGAATATGAACTTTCTGCTTATGATCGCCACGAATTGAATTATAATCAAATTGCATTGGGTCGGTTACCAATATCAATAATTGAAGATTACACAATTCAAACAGTTATGAATTCAACTCAAATCAACAAAATAGACAAGGATAAACCCCTTCATTCAAGGACAGTTACAAATTAGTAAGATCCTTTTTTGATTTTGATATAATATATATTATTGATTTGATATATTTATTTCATTTATCATTTATATATATGTTTTATATTTTTAATATGTTTTATATTTAGAATATGTTTGTTTTATATTTAGAATTTATAATATGTTTTATATTATAATATGTTTTATATTTAGAATATTTATTATTTTATATTTATAATAATAATATTATAATAATAATATAAATTTATAATAATAATATAATAATAATGATAATTTATAATAATAATATTATAATATTTAAATAATATTATAATATTTATATAATATTATTTATAATATATATTTATATTTTAATATATTTATATTTTAATTTATATTTTATATAGTTTATATTATATAATTATAATATATTATATAATTTAATATACTATTACTATTATTATACTATTACTATTATTTTAATATACTATTACTATTATTATACTATTACTATTATTTTAATATACTATTACTATTTAATATTAATATACTATTACTATTTAATATAAATATACTACAAACTATTATATATAATTTAGTATACATTAATATTTAATATACATTAATATAAATATAATTTTTATTTTAATATATTTAAATAAATTAATATATTTAATATATTTAAATAAATTAATATAAATTAATGAATAAATAAATTATAATTAAATAATAATATATAAATAAATTAAATAATAATATATAAATAAATAATAATATATAAATTTAATATATAAAATTTAATATATAAATTTAATAATATATAAATTTAAATAATAATATATAAATATTATATAATTATATAAATATTATATAATATATAATTCAAATATAAATTAAAAATTATTATATAATTAAATATAATTAAAATTATATAATTAAAATAAAAAAATAAATATTATATAAATAAATAAAATAAATATTATATAAATAAATATTATATAATTAAAATATAATATATTAAATATAAATAAATTATATAAATTTATAAATATATTAAATATAAATAATATATTAAATATAAATAAATTATATAAATTTATAAATATAAATTATATTATAAATATAAATTATAAATAATAATATAAATTAAATAAATAATATAATAACAATATTATATAATAAATAATATAATAACAATATTATATAATAAATAATATAATAATAATATTTAATAATATAATAATAATATTAAATAAAAAATAAATAAAATAAATAATATAATAATAAATAATAATATAAATATATCTACATTAATCCACTACATAAATTCACACTACATTAAGATTTAATTCAATTAGGGATATAGCATATACAAGAAGAAAAAAAAGGGTAACTTTTTTTCCTGGATTATTCAAAAGGGTCATAAAAATTTTCAACTTATCTATATTTTATACATTATACATAATGGATTTAACTGGACCAATACATGATATTCTTGTAGTATTTCTGGGATCAGCTCTTATATTAGGAGGCCTAGGAGTAGTTTTATTTACCAATCCAATTTATTCTGCCTTTTCTTTGGGATTGGTTCTTGTTTGTGTATCCTTATTCTATATTCTATTGAACTCCTATTTTGTAGCTGCTGCACAGCTCCTTATTTATGTGGGAGCTATAAATGTCTTAATCATATTTGCTGTGATGTTTATGAAGGGTTCAGAATATTCCAACGATTTCTTTCTTTGGACCGTGGGAGATGGGGTTACTTCGCTGGTTTGTACAAGTATTCTTTTTTCACTAATTACTACTATCCCAGATACATCATGGTATGGGATTATTTGGACTACAAAATCAAACCACATTATAGAGCAGGACCTTATAAGTAATGTTCAACAAATTGGGATTCATTTATCAACAGATTTTTTTCTTCCATTTGAACTCATTTCTATAATTCTTTTAGTTGCCTTGATAGGTGCAATTACTATGGCTCGTCAATAATAAAAATGATTATAGTATTAAGTATTATATAATTAGTAAATACTTAGTATAGTAAATACTTAGTATTATATAATTAGTAAATACTTAGTATAGTAAATACTTAGTATTATATAATTAGTAAATACTTAATTAGTATTATTTAATTAGTATTAGTATTATTTAAATTAGTATTATTTAATTAATAATTACTTAATTACTAAATACTTATAAATTAAATACTTATAAATACTAAATACTTAGTATTAATAAAATACTTAAGATTAACACTCCTCAAAATAGGCCTTTTTGTCATGTGTTATTGTTAGGACATTTATTTCCCTTCAAATATATTTTGATATTTATAGTTCATATGTAATATTTATAGTTCATATATATATGAATGATATTAATCTAAGAGACCCACGTATAAAAAGTATTCTAAGGTATTTGATTCTACCCTTTTCTATCTTTTCTATCGTGAACGCTTTCTTTTGTCCTAGATTTTGTCCTGGAATTATGACTTTCTGAAATTATTATTTTAGTTTAGAAAAAACTTAAAGCAGTTGAATTGTTTGTTGAAATCAATCGAGATTGATAAGGAGTTTGTCAATGATGTTTGAGCATGTACTTTTTTTGAGTGCATATTTGTTTTCTATCGGTATTTATGGACTGATCACAAGTCGAAGCATGGTTAGAGCACTTATGTGTCTTGAACTTATACTAAATTCGGTTAATATTAATCTTGTCGCATTTTCTGATTTATTTGATAATCGACAATTAAAAGGAGACATTTTTTCGATCTTTGTTATAGCTATTGCAGCGGCTGAAGCCGCTATTGGTCTAGCTATTGTTTCGTCGATCTATCGTAACAGAAAATCAACGCGTATTAATCAATCAAATTTGTTGAATAAATAGTCCTAATGATATAATTAAATTGTAATAAATAATCATATTCATATATAAATATAATTTTAATTTATATAAATATAATTTAATATTTAATATTAATATTTAATAATAGAATAAAATAAATTTTAATAATAGAATAAAATAAATAAAATTGAAACACATACCATATACTAATTATATATGCCAAGATAATAAAAAAATGCATATATACAAACAAACCATATATTTATCATGTATAATTATATAATATGTATGTGTAATATTACTAAGTATGATATAATAATAGATAATAAATAAACTGAATAATGAATAATATTTTAAACTGACTGAATAGCAAATAATATATATATACACTAACTTAACTGAATTTGAAATGAAAAAAAAAAATAAATAAAATATTAGATATGCCTTATCACAAAGCTTTACCTAATCTATAATTATAACCTAATCTATAATAATCTATAATTATATATAATATACATAACATAATATGTATAATATTATATAATTATATAGTTTTATAATATTTATATTTTATAATATTTATAATATTATATTTTTTATATTTTTATAATATTATATTTTTATAATGTTATATAGTTTATAGTTCATATATAATAGTTCATATATAATATTATATAGTTCATAATATTATGATTATGTTCATAATTTTATAGTTTATTTTTTATAGTTTATTATAAAATATGATTAATTAGTACTAACATAATTAATATTAATATTTTTTATTTTATCAGTTATATTCGCCGGTTTTTATAGTTTTATTTTATTAGTACTAGTTAGTATTAGCATGTAATATGGACAACTCATATCATTATGTTTGGTGAAATAGAAATCAAAGTCTCTCGGCCCTCTTCTCATGAACAGATCCAGAAGTATATAGATTCTAAAAAAATTCTGATAAACCACTGATTCGTCTGGTGTCTACAATATATGGATTTTTTTATTATTGATTTTACCAGAACCAGATCGAAAATTTTTATGTTCAAAACTGAAGCTTATAGATCCAATGTCACATTCAGTAAAGATTTATGATACATGTATAGGGTGTACTCAATGTGTACGGGCCTGCCCTACGGATGTTTTGGAAATGATACCTTGGCCGGGATGTAAAGCTAAGCAAATTGCCTCCGCTCCAAGAACCGAGGACTGTGTAGGTTGTAAGAGATGTGAATCCGCCTGTCCAACAGATTTTTTGAGTGTCCGTGTTTATTTATGGCATGAGACAACTCGCAGTATGGCCCTAGCTTATTGATACGTTATAAAAAAATCCACTTGAATCATTTGATTCCTCTTTACTGACAAAAACCCGTGCTCAGAATTAAATAAAAAATTATTTTATTGATATTGAGTACGGGTTTTTGTGGTCAAAGCGTATCTTGTCTTTACCACGAGTTATTTTCCTTGGTTAACAATAATTGTTGTTTTTCCTATATTCGCGGGCTCCTCCATTTTTTTTCTCCCGCATAGGGGAAATAAGGTAGTTCGATGGTATACTATGGGTATATGTTTATTGGAACTTCTTATAACGACCTATGCATTCTGTTATCATTTTCAATTGGACGATCCGTTAATCCAATTAGAAGAGGATTTTAAATGGATAAATATTTTTGATTTTCACTGGAGACTGGGAATCGATGGACTTTCAATAGGACCTATTTTATTGACAGGATTTATCACTACTTTAGCTACTTTAGCGGCTTGGCCAGTTACTCGAGATTCGCGATTGTTTCATTTTCTGATGTTAGCAATGTACAGTGGTCAAATAGGATCATTTTCTTCTCGAGACCTTTTACTTTTTTTTATCATGTGGGAGTTAGAATTAATTCCTGTTTATTTACTTTTATCCACGTGGGGGGGGAAAAAACGTCTGTACTCGGCTACAAAGTTTATTTTATACACTGCCGGGGGTTCCATTTTTCTTTTAATAGGAGTTCTAGGTATGGGTTTATATGGTTCCAATGAACCAACATTAAATTTTGAAACATTAGCTAATCAATCGTATCCTGTAGCATTGGAAATAATATTATATTTTGGCTTTCTTATTGCTTATGCTGTCAAGTCGCCGATTATACCCCTACATACATGGTTACCAGATACCCATGGGGAAGCACATTACAGTACATGTATGCTTCTAGCCGGAATCTTATTAAAAATGGGAGCATATGGATTGATTCGGATCAATATGGAATTTTTATCCCATGCCCATTCCATATTTTCCCCATGGTTGGTAATAGTGGGAACAATACAAATAATTTATGCCGCTTCCGCCTCTCTCGGTCAACGCAATTTAAAAAAGAGAATAGCCTATTCTTCCATATCTCACATGGGTTTCACAATTATAGGAATTGGTTCAATAACCAACACAGGACTTAATGGAGCTATTTTACAATTACTCTCTCATGGATTTATTGGTGCTGCCCTTTTTTTCTTGGGGGGAACAAGTTGTGATAGAATACGTCTTGTTTATCTTGACGAAATGGGAGGGATATCTATTCCAATGCCAAAAATCTTTACTATGTTCAGTAGTTTCTCAATGGCTTCTCTTGCATTGCCCGGAATGAGTGGTTTTGTTGCGGAATCAGTAGTATTTTTTGGAATAATTACCAGTCCAAAATATCTTTTAATACCAAAAATACTAATTACTTTTGTAATGGCAATTGGGATGATATTAACTCCTATTTATTCATTATCCATGTCACGCCAGATGTTCTATGGATACAAGTTATTCAATCTTCCAAACTCTTTTTTTGTGGATTCTGGACCACGAGAACTATTTGTTTCGATCTGTATCTTTTTACCCGTAATAGCGATTGGTATTTATCCCGATTTGGTTATTTCATTATCAGTTGACAAGGTACAAGCTATTCTATCTAATTATTACGATAGATAGTCTTCATGAATAAAACAAAAAATTATCATTATGGGAAGTGAATTGGAATTGTAATGGGATGCATTACATCTCAAGTTTTTTTGAGAACCGTTTGACTTTTTGAGTCAAACGGTTCTCAAAAAAACTTACACAAACTTTCTTTTTCTTTATCCGTGGGACGATTTTTTTTTTATTTATTCTTCAATAAGTTTATTCAATTAGATGCTAAACTAAATTAGTATCTAAATTAATAAATTAGTATCTAAGTTAATATGAATGAACCATAACTATGCAGTCCTATTCCTAATAGATTAACCCCAAAATAGCATATCCAAATTATCAGAAATCCTATAGAAGCCACAATTGCCGAATTCGTACCTTGCCAACTTTTGGTTGTTCTAGTATGTGAATAAATCGCGTATATGGTCCAAGTAATAAATGCCCAAGTTTCTTTAGGGTCCCAATTCCAATAGGACCCCCATGCTTCATTAGCCCATACTGCTCCAGAGAGAATACCCATAGTTAAAAAAGTAAACCCTAGACTAATGACACGAGAACTCCAATAATCCAATCTTTGTACCAATTGATATTTGTAATAATTTTTAAAAGAAGAAAAAGAAGTATTTTGTAAAATATTTCTGTTTTCATTCAAGCATTCGATCTCACTAAAGAAAAATGACCTAATTAAAAAATTCTTGTTTTTACCAAAACTTTCGATATTTTTTCGAAATGTAATGACTAGAAGAGCAATTGAAAATAAGGATCCAACTAAGAGAGCTGCATAACTCAATAACATCATACTTACATGCATCATTAACCAATGGGACCGTAGAGCAGGTACTAATATTGCGGATTGATGCATTTCAGTTGAAAGACCCGAAGTAGCGAAGCCTTGAGTAAAAATAGCACTTGGTGTGGTTATTGCGCTTAAATCGTTTTTATTTTTATGATTCCTAAAATATGGAATCATATGAATTATAGCGAAACTCCACGAAAGGAACATTAATGATTCGTATAAATTACTTAATGGGAAATGTCCCGAATAAATCCAACGAATAACTAATAATCCTGTTATCGACAAAAAAGTAGCTATCATCCCCTTTTCCGACGAATCACATAATCCCACGATTTCATGGACGAAAAAGGTCATCAAATGAATCGTAATTACAATTGAAATGATCGAAAAAGAGATATGATTTAATATATGTTCTAAAGTTACAAATATCATAAAAGAAGGAGTCCAATTACATACAGAATTCAAATCTGGAATTAAATAAATTATAGGATTTATAATGTTATTTTTAGAGGATGCCGCCACTCGGACTCGAACCGAGATGCTCTAGCACTGCTTCCTAAGAGCAGCGTGTCTACCGATTTCACCATGGCGGCTTGCTTGAAATAATAATAGCTCGTTCATCTTGAATCGTCGAGACTCAACTCAAGGATTTAATGTAATATTGTATTGTTTAAATTTTGTATTGTTTAAATTGAAATTAATTATTATTTTTTTTTATTTACATATTACGTAACTCAGTATCATTAAATTGTATTACTAATTGTATTCCTTGTTGTGTATAACATATATGGGAGGATTTACCAAACAAATCAATTAGGTATTGGACTAGACATATAACAAAAAAGAGTTGCAATCTCTATTGTAATTTACTTTTCACAAAAAAGTTTATATTTTATAATAAATGAACTTTTTGTAAAAAGTTAGTGTCGTAAGTCAAAATTACCATCTCGGGAAATTAAATTATAGTATAATGAAAAAAAAAACGAAACTTCGTATATTATTTTTCTATTTTTTCTTTTAATTTAAATTAAAAGAAAAAATAGAAAAATAATAATAGTTAAAGCCAGCCTAGTTATAATAAACAGAGAAAATCTTCTTCTACATATCACAACAGTTAGTTCTAGCTCATATTGAAGAATTTAAAACAAAACACAAATTAATTTAATGCGACCCATTCCATTCATTTTATAAAATAAAAAAAAGCTTTAATTATTAATTATTTGAACTATGTCAATTCAGATTAGTCCAAAGCCTTATTACTTGTTTGTCGCACAAAAAAACTTTTTGAATATCCTGTGGATACTGATTTAGCTAAAGAAAAAGCCTTTAGCGCAGCCAAATATCCTTTTTTCTTCCAAATACTTTTACGAATACGTTTTTTTGACATAGAAGTACGTTTTTTTGGAACTGCCATTCAAAAATAAAGAATTAGTCATTTTTTCATTGGATGTGAAAGACATGTATTGTTCGGATCGGTCCTTTTTCATTATTTATTATCTATACTTTACTTAACTTATTACATAGATAAAAATTTTGCATAACATAAAAAAAAAAGAGTTTCTTACCTAACAAACAAAAAATATATTATTGATTTGTTTTGTGCACATCCCATGCAGTCTTTGTACTAGAAAAGAAAATTTCTTTTGATAAAAATCTTTTCTTATTCTAGTTCTAGTTTATTTTATGCTTTTTTTTTTCGTATCTCTATTACGTACAAATACAATCTTCAAATCAAGAAAGGGCTAGTATCGATTGTTTATTTATTTTATAGTCCCATCTGAATCTGTGTTTACGGTATCAATTATCACTAAAAAGAAGTTGATTGCCACTCAAAAAGAACAAAAAAGTTTCCAACTAACTCATATTTGATTTTAGTCTGTTATTTTTATAATACATTTATTTAATAAATAAAAATTTAATAAATAAAAAGTATTAAGCCTCTTTCCCCATCTCCTTATATAATTTAAAATGATTTCAATTTTTTTTTTCTATGAATTTAATTGATCAATTTCGGAGTGCCTATTCATAATATAAATATAAAACTACTATAGTTAGTCTCTTAAACAAACGGGACATTACCAGGTAAAAGTAATTAATTTTAATAATATCTAGTAATATCCTATTTCACTATTTCAGTTCTATGCCAAATAAGAAATATTGTAGGATTCCATTTACAATAAGCATAAGTTTTCCTATTGAATTGGAATTCAATCAATCAGTTCCACAGTGAATTAGATAATTACTTTAATTATTTTAACTATAATTTTAACTATATTAACTATAATAGATAATAAAGTTCCTTTTTATTGAATTCTGTTATTAGCAGATACTAGATCCATATCTGAACCAAGTGCTTTATTTTGTGTTGGTGTAACTTTTTTTACTATACTATATGGTTATAAATCACCAAAACGGTAGAATAATTAAAAATTTTATATTTTTTGGATCTTAATTTAAATTTAATAAAAATTTATCTTTCTTTAGTGAATAACCCGGTAATAACTTTTTTTACCTAGTCATTTGATCATATCATTTGATCAAACGAATTGGAGCTTTTTGAATTATTTAATAATATATGGGAAAAATCAGATCAATTAAGAATTAAATTCTTTGAGTTTTTCATAATTTTTTTGCTGATTTCTTTTATTCTTGTTCTTTCCGAAATAGAAATAGATAAGAGTTGGTGAATCGGAAACAATTACAATTAAATTAATAAGAAAAAAAAAAAAATTGAAATTGCTTTCTTATGGAACATACATATCAATATGCATGGATAATACCTTTTCTTCCACTCCCTGTTACTATGTCAATAGGATTTGGACTTCTACTTGTTCCAACGGCAACAAAAAATATTCGTCGTATGTGGGCTTTTCCTAGTATTTTACTGCTAAGCATAGCTATGGGTTTTTCGGTCAATTTGTCTATTCAACAAATAAACGGAAGTCTTATTTATCAATATCTATGGTCTTGGACCATCAATAATGATTTTTCCTTGGAGTTCGGATACTTTATTGATCCGCTTACTTCTATAATGTTAATATTAATCACTACTGTTGGAATTTTGGTTCTTATTTATAGTGACAATTATATGTCTCATGATCAAGGATATTTGAGATTTTTTGCTTATATGAGTTTTTTCAATGCTTCGATGTTGGGATTAGTTACTAGTTCAAATTTGATACAAATTTATATTTTTTGGGAATTGGTAGGAATGTGTTCGTATTTATTGATAGGTTTTTGGTTTACACGACCAATTGCAGCAAGCGCTTGCCAAAAAGCTTTTGTAACCAATCGCGTAGGGGATTTTGGTTTGTTATTGGGAATCCTGGGTTTTTATTGGATAACAGGAAGTTTTGAATTTCGGGATTTGTTCGAAACATTTAATAAGTTGATTTATAGTAATGAGGTTAATTCTTTATTTGCTACTCTGTGTGCCTTCCTATTATTCCTTGGTGCAGTTGCTAAATCCGCACAATTTCCTCTTCACATATGGTTACCTGATGCCATGGAGGGACCCACTCCTATTTCGGCTCTTATACATGCTGCTACTATGGTAGCGGCGGGAATTTTTCTTGTGGCTCGGCTTCTTCCTCTTTTCACAAGCATGCCTTACATAATGAATATCATTTCTTTGATAGGTGCAATAACACTATTATTAGGAGCTACTTTTGCTCTTGCTCAAAGAGATATTAAAATAAGTTTAGCCTATTCTACAATGTCTCAATTGGGTTATATTATGTTAGCCCTAGGGCTAGGTTCTTATCGAGCTGCTTTATTTCATTTGATCACTCATGCCTATTCTAAAGCATTATTGTTTTTGGGATCCGGATCCATTATTCATTCAATGGAACCACTTGTTGGGTATTCACCCGATAAAAGTCAGAATATGGTTCTTATGGGAGGTTTAACAAGATATGTTCCAATTACAAGAACTACGTTTTTATTAGGTACACTTTCTCTTTGTGGTATTCCACCTCTTGCTTGTTTTTGGTCCAAAGATGAAATTCTTAGTGAAAGTTGGTTGTATTCGCCCATTTTTGCAGTAATAGCCTATTTTACAGCAGGACTAACCGCATTTTATATGTTTCGGGTGTATTTGCTTACCTTTGAAGGGTATTTACATGTTAATTTTCAAAATTATAGTGGAACTCAAAATAACTCATTTTATTCAATATCTTTATGGGGAAAAGAAGTACCTAAGACGATCAACATAAATTTACTTTTCTCAACGACAATGAATAATAATGAAAGCATTTATTTTTTTCCTAAAAATACATATCAATTTGATGGGAATGTAATAAATCGGATGCGATACTTTACTACTCGTTTTTTGAAAAAATATACTTCTATGTATCCTCACGAATCGGACAATACTATGTTATTTCCTTTGCTTATATTGGTAGTATTTACTCTGTTTGTTGGATTCATAGGAATTGCTTTTGGTCAAGGGGAAATCTATTTTGATCTATTATCGAAATGGTTGGCTCCATCGAAAAATCTTTTACATCCAAATTCGGACCATTTCGTAGACTGGTATGAATTTTTGACAAATGTATTTTTTTCAGTAAGTATAGCTTTTTTCGGAATATTTGTAGCATCCATTTTTTATGGGTCTGCTTATTCATCTTTCAAAAATTTGGACTTAATCAATTCATTTGTTAAAATAGGTCCTAAAAGAGCTTTTTTGGACCAAATAGTAAATGTTATATACAACTGGTCGTATAATCGCGGTTATATAGATTTTTTCTACACAAGGGTTGTAATCCGGAGTATAAGAGGATTAGCTAAACTAACTCATTTTTTTGATAGACGCATAATTGATGGAATTACAAACAGTGTTGGGGTTATAAGTTTCTTTGCGGGCGAAGTAATTAAATATTTAGTAGGGGGAGGGCGAATCTCGTCTTATCTCTTTTTTTATTTATTTTTTTTATTAATCTTTTTATTAATTTATTTTTTGTTTTTGAGTTTATAATTATAAATTATAATTATAAAATTTTTCCATTTTTTTTTTTTAATTTTACTGATCAGAAATAATAATGTTGGTCATTTTTTGGTAGACACAAAAATGGTTTCCTCTTACTCTTGTATATACGATACTATTTTTTCTATCCAAATCAAATTTGAATTATTTATTTATTAATTTGATTTGGATAGAAAGGTGTAATATATTTCTGCACTCACCAAAGGGATAGAATATATATATATATATTTTTATCTATTATTTTATCTATTATATAATTATATAATAATTAAATTATATAATTATTAAATTATATAATTATATAATAATTAAATATTAATAAATAAATATATATTACAAAATATATATTACACATACATAATGTTTGTTTTATATATATTTATATATTTATTTTATATATATTTATATATTTTTTATATATTCTAATTAATTTTATATATTCTAATTACAATTCTAATTACATTACACATACAATTCTAATTACATTACACATACAATTCTAATTACATTACACAATTATAATTCTAATTACATTACACAATTATAATTCTAATTACATTACACATACAATTCTAATTGCATTACACAATTACAATTCTAATTACATTACACATACAATTCTAATTACATTACACAAATATTTCAATATATATTAATACAATATATATTAATATATATATATTAATTATATATTAATATATATATATTAATTATATATTTATATGTACATATATTTATATATATATGTATATGTAGATATACAATAATTTTAATCATATATTTTTATTTTTAATCATATATTTTTATTAAGTATTAAGTGTATTTAATAAGTATATATTTAAATTTAAGTTAATATATATATTTAAGTATATTTAAGTTAATATATATTTAAGTTAAAGTATAAAGTATATATTTACTATTTACATTTACCATTATTTTTCATTTGATTTTTTGTGTATTTAAATAGTATATTTAAAATATACTATTTAAATATATTATCAATTAATTCTGAAGTGTATTGTGGATACATCTGTATTCTTAACATACTGAAACGACTACCATTATTGGTATCAAACCAATACCGATTCATACAAGCTAAATCTTCTAATCGATAATTGGGCCAAAGAAATAATTTTAATTTAATTAATTTGTTTTTATTTGCATTTGTGTTAAAATGCTTGTCCTTTTTCAAAAACTGTCCACAGTTTCTTATGTTGTTTTCATTGAAAAATATTAGATTTCTATCTACATCTACAACATTCCTCTTCCAGGAATTGAAACAAATTAGGATTCTCAACTCTCTACGACGTCTAGTAGATAGAATATTTTCAGGAACAAATAAATCATAATTATTTTTATCTTCACTCACAAAATTATTTTTATCTTCACTCACAAGCATAGTGCTATGTTGTGAAATGGATTTCTCAAAAGGACTCTCATCAAGATATTTTTCTTTTATATATCTTTTATCAGTTTCAGTTTGTTGTTTACTCTTATTGATCAATGAAATAACTATGGTTTGATATATAATAAATTCTTCATCCCATTTTTTAGAGAGACGAACTGGTTCAATGATAAATATTCCCCCTTTTATCAATTCTGTAAGAGATAGATCTTCTTGAATCAACATTACATCTAGACGCATCTCTCCTCTTCGAATTGAGGATATAGCCATTTTACTCATTTTACTTATATTTATAAGTCTAAGTAGTAAACAATATACCTTGATATTGTTGATCATTCCTTGATTCAAAGGATCATCCCATCTTAATTGAAAAATTAAATATTTTTTCAGGAAAAATTCTAGTTCTGCTTCCTTCTTACTCTTGAATTGTTTTTTCTTTCTACGTTTTTTAATGGTTGATTCTGTGTCATTTTTTTCAACATCTTCTTTTTTCTTTTGTTTTTGTGTATCTTGTTGTATATCTAATCCAAGATCTCTTTGATTTTGTTTTTTTTCTTGTTGGTTCCAATTTTCTAATTCAAGATATTCTTCTTTATTAGATCGTAGATTAAGATCCTTTTTTTGATTTCCGTTGATGTTCTCATTTTGACTAATATTCTTATCTCTATGAATGTTTAAAAGAAGAAATTTAATTGGTATAATCCATGGTTTAAGCTTATATGCATCATAAAGTAGTCCAAATTCTGAGAAGAACCAAGATTCCAGATTTAATATAGGACGATATAGCCTTTCTTTATTCATTCCCATCCAATCAAAAAGTTTTTTTCTTTTATTAAATGGTTTTGTTTTTTGATGAATCGTGAGAGGATAAATATTTTTGTTATAAATTTTTTGATAATTATTAGTTCCAGCTTTAGTATTTTTATTAATCTTGGTACCAATATGCATATTAGTCCAGGCATCAATATCGATATTTTTTCTAAAATAAAACCGGAGAATTCTACAATCAAAGTATTTTCTATCTAGATTTTTTTGACTAGATTCTTCTCCTAGATAATCACTAATATCTATATCTACTAGTACATAAAATGATTCGGGTTTCTGTGTTTTCTGTGTATTGAAATTATATGGAATTTTTTGGTCTCTGTTTACTTGTGATGGCGATGCATAAATATATGAGTCCCCTCCATTCTCATAATTCACATATTTATGTGCTAGAAGATCATATTTGTAGTTTTTTTTTAATTTTTCTTTTTGTCCTGTCCATGAGTCTATTCCGTAATAATTTTGTTTCACGTAATGAATTAATTGGTTTTTTTTATATGAATCAAATATTATTGAGTTTTTTTTTTGAGTTGTACAACGTTGATTGACTCTATTTCTCCATTTTTGTGGTACTAATTGAGACCATTGAGATTGAGATAAATTGTATTGATAATGATTCTTTAACCAGTTTTTCCATTTATTCATTCCAGACTTATAAGCTTTCTTATGCTTTGGTTTGGAATCAAATAGGCCTCGTGTCCCACAAAAATCTTTGATTCTATCTTTAAGAAAAAGACGGATTCCTTGATATTGAAGTACAGATTTCAAGTAATCTTTGTTATTAACTTGAACTTGTGATAATGTATAAAATACATATGCTTGTGATAAAAAGGATAAGTCATAATAAATGTTTGAATTCTTATTATTATTAATATTAGAAATCGACTTTTTCATTGTCGAAATAAAATGAATTGTATTTTTATTTGTTTGATCAATCCCTTTTTGATTTGTTTCATCGTGGTAAAAGAATTTATTGATCATTTTTTTTGTTGATTCAAGGAAAAGTTGTGCATTGGTCCTAAGAATGTTAATGGTACATAGAAGGATATCGCTGTATATTTTTTCAATGAAATATTTGAGAAAGTAGTATAATTTACGTATTAATCGGGTACTCTTTCTTTTGAATATTTGCCAAATATGTTTTTGCAATTCTGAATTTTTATCAGCAGAATTTGTCTTGTTAGAGCTAATACTTATATCTGGAGTTAGAATTATTTTTTTCTTGTCTTTTGTGATTTGTTCTATTTGATTCCTGATTGTGGTTGTCCTATCAGTAAGACCTTTTATTTTTTTTTCTATAAGTGAACGTTTTGTCCAATTCGTGGATCGAATTCGAATGGTTGATTCGTCGGTAATCTTATTACTGATTATAGAATCTTTTCTATTTTCGTCCGATTCACCTATTTTTACTTTTCCAAATCCAAATAAAAAAATTGGGTTTCTTTTTTCAAGTTCTTTCGTTATTCGTTTTATAACTAGAACTTTTTTGTTAACCCATTTTATTTTTTCTTTTGAAATCCTTAAAAACCATTTTATCATTTTTTTAGAAACTCTTAGAACTATAGAAAGAGAAATTGTTTTTTCCACTTTTCTCTTTTTTTTTTTTAACTCTTTAAAAATAGGTTCAAAAAAAGAAGGTTGTTTTCGAGGAGAACCGAAAGGGAGTTCCGCTTCTCTTCCCCAGACTGTTAAAAAACAAAAATGGTGCTTTTTCCTCCCTTTTTTCATTGTATCCCTATGATGGGATCGTACTTTAGATTTTCGCCAAGGTTTCAGACGGAAAGGAAATAGAATTTTTATCTGAATACCATCCGTTAACCAATCTTGTGGAAATTCTGTTTCTGATAATTGAACACCATTATAGGTGCATTTAATATGCATTTCTCTATTCCAATCTTTCAAATCCTCGTACCACTCGGGGAATTGGAATAATAACATACGGCCGACATTTTTAGCTATTATCAACGAAGGCAATACAATGTATTTTCTAAGAATCGATTGGGTTACTAACATCGAACCTCTTATTGCTTGAGCAAGTATAATGCTATCCCAAATTTCTGATATTGCTATACGTTCATTTTCCTCTTCTTCTTCCTTGTTTTCCTCCTCCTCCTCAGAATCAATAATTTGAAATTCCGATTCTCTATCCACCCAATCCCTAAAAATGAGATTCATCATTTCGGAGATGTCAAAAGAGAGAAAAAATGTTTTGTCTATTTGATCCAAAAAAAGTGGCGAATGCACATTTGCTTGAAACATTTCCCAAGTAACTGTTTTACGTCTTTGAGCACGCATGGATCCTTTGATTATATCCCGACGAAAATCCGATTGTTGTGAGTAACGTATCAAAGACACCTCGTCTGCTTGATCACTATCACTAGTATCACTAATAGTATTGGCAATTTCGTCCTTATCAGTATAAATTACAACACGTTTGGCTTTTCTTGAACGAATTTCATGATCTTCCGTTGATTCTTCTTCATTTTCTTCCTCTTGTTCTTCTAAATCGTCGGTCAATTTGTATGACCATCGAGGAACCTCTTTTCTGATTTCTTCTATTTCAGGTTCAGGAAAAAAAAATTTATTATTTTGATTTCTAATTGTTTGATCATTGTGATCAGTTGTAACTACATCGAATATCAATTGCAAACATTTTGCTTGCTTTTCTGAATCAATTCTTTTTTCTTCTGCCAATAAAGACAATTTTTTCAAATTAAGACTGGGTGGGGATTCAAATGGGACTTCGTCGATTGAGGTTAAGGAATGACCAATATTTGTTGATAAAAATTCTCCATCAAAGAGATTCTTTTGATATTCAAATTCTTTTTTTTTTGAATCATTAGGAAGTAGGCCGTGAATTTTATTTATCCAGACTATTTCTATGGACTCCTCTGCATCTGTAGAAGTTATTAAATCATTCCTGATTGAACGTGAATATAATTTTGTGATTTTTCCGCGATATGGTCCGTTTAAAAAAGGATCGTACATTTTAGGCAAGCATTCCTTTTCATTTTCATCATTGCATAATCTGATTCTTTTCTCTAGCACATCTAGAACAAGGGATCCTGTTTTTTTTTCTAGAGTTTTTATTCGATTTATTAATTCATTGCTCAAGGTGTGCTTTTTTTGTTCATTAGTATAAACCCAATAATTATCCTCGTGGGATAGTTTTTCGGTCGTGTACAAAGATATCTTTCGTTCTATCATTTCTGAAAAAGTTGCTAAACTCGGCGGATATGTAAAAGATATTCTTTGTTTTCCATCACTTGGACATGTATAAAAAAAATATTGTGACATCTCATTTCGTACAGCATTTTCAAATCGATCATTTTTTATATATCGAAATGGACGATTCCATCGTTTACAGTCGAAAAGAAAAGTGACAAGCGGTTTTTCAAACCAAAAAAGATTTTTATCTTCTTTTTCTTCGGACCCAAAAGAAAGGTTTTCCTCAGCGG